AATGAATTGCCTGACAAAAAGGGTTACCTTGATAGGGTAAATTATGTAGTATTCTACATTCATTATTAATATTTATTTAATTATATTTAATAGAATTAAACTATTTCTAAAAGTATCAAAAACTTTTGTGCATCATACACCAAAATATAAAAAGATAAGCTAATCAAGCTACTGGGTTCATACCCCATTTATAAAGGTTTTAATCCTTTTCTTTTTAATTTTTAATAATTCTTCTAAAATTTTATTTATTATAATTATAATACTAGGAACAATAATTACTGTAACATCTAATTCTTGATTAGGAGCTTGAATAGGCTTAGAAATTAATTTATTATCTTTTATCCCCTTAATAAGAGATAATAACAATTTAACTTCAACTGAAGCCTCATTAAAGTATTTTTTAACTCAAGCTTTAGCATCGACTGTTTTATTATTTTCGGTAATTTTATTAATACTAAAAAATAACAGCAATTTAGAAATAAATTATTCATATATTTCAATAATTATACTGTCTGCTTTACTTTTAAAAAGTGGAGCTGCTCCTTTTCATTTTTGATTTCCTAACATAATGGAAGGATTATCATGAATAAATAGATTAATACTAATAACATGACAAAAAATTGCTCCACTAATATTAATTTCTTATTTAAACATTAAGCCATTATTATTAACAAGAGCAATTATATCAGTAATTATTGGAGCTTTAAGAGGGATAAACCAAACTTCTTTGCGAAAACTAATAGCTTTTTCTTCTATTAATCACTTAGGATGAATAATTTCTGCAATAATAATTGGTGAATCAATTTGATTAATTTATTTTTTATTTTATTCATTTTTAACTTTAACATTAACTTTTATATTTAATATTTTTAAAATTTTTCATTTAAGACAAATATTTTCTTTATTCTTTAACTCAAAAATTTTAAAATTTACATTATTCATAAATTTTTTATCTTTAGGAGGGTTACCCCCATTTATAGGATTTTTACCAAAATGAATTGTAATTCAACAGTTATCATTTAATAATCAATATTTTTTACTAATTATTTTAACTGTATCAACTTTAATCACATTATTTTTTTATTTACGAATCTGTTATTCTGCATTTATACTAAATTATTTTGAAAACAATTGAATAATAAATTTACAATTAAATAATTTTTCTATAAAATTGTATTTAATATTAACATTTATTTCAATTTTTGGACTAATACTAATTTCTTTATTATTTTTTATGCTTTAAGGCTTTAAGTTAAATAAACTAATAGCCTTCAAAGCTATAAATATAGGAATTACCCTTTAAGCCTTAGTAAATTATTACACCTTTAGAATTGCAGTCTAATATCATATTTGAATATAAAGCCATTGATTAAGAAGAGTAACTCTTATAAATAGATTTACAGTCTATCGCCTAAACTTCAGCCACTTAATCGCGACAATGACTATTTTCTACTAATCATAAAGATATTGGAACTTTATATTTTATTTTTGGAGCTTGAGCCGGAATAGTCGGAACCTCTCTAAGAATTTTAATTCGAGCCGAATTAGGGCACCCTGGAGCATTAATTGGAGATGATCAAATTTATAACGTAATTGTTACAGCACATGCTTTTATTATAATTTTTTTTATAGTTATACCTATTATAATTGGAGGATTTGGAAACTGATTAGTCCCTCTTATACTAGGAGCCCCTGATATAGCTTTCCCTCGAATGAATAATATAAGTTTTTGACTTTTACCTCCAGCTTTATCCCTTTTATTGGTAAGTAGCATAGTTGAAAATGGAGCTGGAACCGGTTGAACTGTTTACCCTCCTTTATCTTCAGGAATTGCCCATGGAGGAGCTTCTGTAGATTTAGCAATTTTTTCACTACACTTAGCAGGAATTTCATCAATTTTAGGAGCTGTAAATTTTATCACAACTGTAATTAATATACGAGCTTCAGGAATCACTTTAGACCGAATACCTTTATTTGTATGATCAGTTGTTATCACTGCATTTTTACTTCTTCTTTCTTTACCTGTTTTAGCCGGAGCTATTACTATATTATTAACAGATCGAAATTTAAATACGTCTTTTTTTGATCCGGCAGGAGGAGGTGACCCAATTCTTTATCAACATTTATTCTGATTTTTTGGACACCCAGAAGTTTATATTTTAATTTTACCAGGATTTGGAATAATCTCCCATATTATTAGTCAAGAATCAGGTAAAAAGGAAACTTTTGGGTCTCTTGGAATAATTTACGCTATATTAGCTATTGGTTTATTAGGGTTTATTGTATGAGCACATCATATATTCACAGTAGGAATAGATGTTGATACACGAGCTTATTTTACTTCTGCAACTATAATTATTGCTGTACCTACAGGTATTAAAATTTTTAGTTGATTAGCAACATTACACGGAACTCAATTAAGTTATTCACCTTCTATTTTATGAGCTTTAGGATTTGTTTTCTTATTTACTGTTGGAGGATTAACTGGAGTAGTTCTTGCTAACTCTTCAGTTGATATTATTTTACATGACACATATTATGTCGTAGCTCATTTTCATTATGTGTTATCTATAGGAGCTGTATTTGCTATTATAGCAGGATTCATTCACTGATACCCTTTATTTACAGGTCTAACATTAAACACAAAATGATTAAAAAGTCAATTTGTTATTATATTTATTGGAGTTAATTTAACATTTTTTCCTCAACATTTTTTAGGATTAGCAGGTATACCTCGACGATACTCAGACTATCCAGACGCTTATACTACATGAAATATTGTTTCAACAATTGGATCATCAATTTCACTTTTAGGAATTTTATATTTCTTTTTTATTATTTGAGAAAGTTTAGTTTCTCAACGACAAGTAATTTTTCCAATTCAATTAAATTCATCTATTGAATGATACCAAAATACACCTCCTGCTGAACATAGCTTTAATGAATTACCTCTTTTAACTAATTTCTAATATGGCAGATTAGTGCAATGGATTTAAGCTCCATATATAAAGTATTTTACTTTTATTAGAATAATGTCAACATGAGCTAATTTAGGTTTACAAGATAGAGCTTCTCCTTTAATAGAACAATTAATTTTTTTTCACGATCACGCATTATTAATTTTAGTAATAATTACTGTTTTAGTTGGATATTTAATATTTATACTATTTTTTAATAACTATGTAAATCGATTTTTACTTCACGGTCAACTAATTGAAATAATTTGAACAATTTTACCTGCTATTATTTTATTATTTATTGCTTTCCCTTCTCTTCGACTTTTATACTTACTAGACGAAATCAATGAACCTTCAGTAACTTTAAAATCAATTGGACACCAATGATACTGAAGCTATGAATATTCAGATTTTAATAACATTGAATTCGATTCTTATATAATTCCTACAAATGAATTATCAACTGACGGATTTCGTCTTTTAGACGTTGATAACCGAATTGTTCTTCCTATAAATTCTCAAATTCGAATTTTAGTAACAGCAGCTGATGTAATTCATTCTTGAACAATTCCTGCTTTAGGAGTAAAGGTTGATGGAACCCCTGGTCGATTAAACCAAACTAATTTTTATATTAACCGACCTGGTTTATTTTACGGACAATGTTCTGAAATTTGTGGAGCTAATCATAGTTTTATACCTATTGTTATTGAAAGTGTACCTGTAAATTATTTTATTAAGTGAATTTCTAATAATTTAAATTCATCATTAGATGACTGAAAGCAAGTATTGGTCTCTTAAACCACTTTATAGTAAATTAGCAATTACTTCTAATGAAAAAAAAATTAGTTAAACTATAACATTAGTATGTCAAACTAAAATTATTAAAATTTTAATATTTTTTAATTCCACAAATAGCTCCTATTAGATGATTAAGCTTATTTTTAATTTTTACAATTTCTTTTATTTTATTTTGTATTTTAAATTATTACTCTTATATCCCAACTTCACCTAAATCTTCAAATTTAAAAACTAATAATTTAAATTCAATAAATTGAAAATGATAACTAATTTATTTTCTGTATTCGACCCTTCTTCAAGTATTTTTAATTTATCATTAAATTGAATAAGAACATTTTTAGGACTTTTACTAATTCCTTCAATTTATTGATTAATACCTTCTCGTTATAATATTTTCTGAAATTCTATTTTAACAACTCTTCACAAAGAATTTAAAACATTATTAGGACCATTAGGTCATAATGGATCTTCTTTTATTTTTATTTCTTTATTTTCAATAATTTTATTTAATAATTTTATAGGATTATTCCCTTATATTTTTACAAGTACAAGTCATTTAACACTTACACTAACTTTAGCACTACCATTATGATTATGTTTTATAATTTACGGGTGAATTAATCATACACAACACATATTCGCTCATTTAGTACCTCAAGGAACTCCTGCTGTTCTTATACCTTTTATAGTATGCATCGAAACTATTAGAAACATCATTCGACCAGGAACTTTAGCTGTACGTTTAACTGCTAATATAATTGCAGGACATTTATTATTAACCTTATTAGGAAATACAGGACCTTCTCTTTCTTATATTCTAGTAACTCTTTTATTAACAGCTCAAATTGCTCTTTTAGTACTTGAATCAGCTGTTGCAATAATTCAATCATACGTATTTGCTGTTTTAAGAACTCTTTATTCTAGTGAAGTAAATTAATTATATATAATGTCTACACACTCAAATCACCCCTTTCATTTAGTTGACTACAGCCCTTGACCTTTAACAGGAGCAATTGGAGCTATAACTACAGTCTCAGGAATAGTAAAATGATTCCATCAATATGATATTTCTTTATTTACTTTAGGTAATATTATTACAATTTTAACAGTTTATCAATGATGACGAGATGTTTCTCGTGAAGGAACTTATCAAGGACTTCATACTTATAGTGTAACAATTGGATTACGATGAGGAATAATTTTATTTATTTTATCAGAAGTTTTATTTTTTGTTTCTTTCTTTTGAGCTTTTTTTCACAGAAGTCTATCTCCTTCAATTGAATTAGGAGCTTCATGACCTCCTATAGGAATTATTGCTTTTAATCCATTTCAAATTCCTCTATTAAATACTGCTATTTTATTAGCTTCAGGAGTCACAGTAACTTGAGCCCATCATAGCTTAATAGAAAATAACCACTCTCAAACTACTCAAGGATTATTTTTTACAGTACTTTTAGGAATTTACTTTACAATTTTACAAGCTTATGAATACATCGAAGCTCCTTTCACTATTGCTGATTCAGTTTATGGCTCAACTTTTTATATAGCAACAGGATTTCACGGTGTTCATGTTTTAATTGGAACTACATTTTTATTAGTTTGTTTACTACGTCATTTAAATAATCATTTTTCAAAAAATCATCATTTCGGATTTGAAGCTGCCGCATGATACTGACATTTTGTTGATATTGTGTGATTATTCTTGTATGTAACAATTTACTGATGAGGCGGATAAATACTCCTTATCTATATAGTATAAAAGTATATTTGACTTCCAATCATAAGGTCTATAAAACTATAGTGTAGATAATTTTTTCAGTAATTTTAATAGCATCAATTATTTTTATTATTTCTGTAGTAGTAATACTTTTAGCATCAATTTTATCAAAAAAATCTTTAATTGATCGAGAAAAAAGTTCTCCATTCGAATGTGGATTCGACCCTAAATCTTCTTCTCGACTTCCCTTTTCTTTACGATTTTTTTTAATTACAATTATTTTTTTAATTTTTGACGTAGAAATTGCTCTAATCCTACCAATAATTATTATTTTTAAATTTTCTAACATACTAATTTGAACATCAACTTCTATCATTTTTATTTTAATTTTATTAATTGGACTTTATCATGAATGAAATCAAGGAATACTAAATTGATCAACTTAGGGTTGTAGTTAATTATAACATTTGATTTGCATTCAAAAAGTATTGAATATTCAATCTACCTTGAATATGAAGCGATTTATTGCAATTAGTTTCGACCTAATCTTAGGTAATTTTACCCTTATTCTTTTTCTATTAATTGAAGCCAAAAAGAGGCGTATCACTGTTAATGATATAACTGAGTAAAAACTCCAATTAAGGAAATATGATGATCAAAAAAAAGCTGCTAACTTTTTTATTTAATGGTTAAATTCCATTTATATTTCTATTTATATAGTTTAAATAAAACTTTACATTTTCATTGTAAAAATAAAATTATTATTTTTATAAATTACTATTTTTAATTCACAAATATTCAAAGATTAAACAATCTCCCTAACATCTTCAGTGTCATACTCTTTCTATAAGCTATTTGAATACAAAAATAATAAAAAATTAAACAAAATCAAAATTCAAAATACAAATATTAATAAATAAATTTTTAAACTATTATTTTGTATAATAAAAAATAATTTTGAATATTTCACTAATTTTTGATATATATGTTGACTTCCAAAATATTCAGATCAACCTTGATCAAATCTTTTTACTACTAATTGACCATAATTTAAAGGAAAAAAAATAACTCCATAAGTTGCGATATAAGGTATAAATCATATAGACCCTAAAAATACTGAACTATTATAATTTCTTAAAGATTTATTACTAAAATATAAAGACACATTTGAAATCAAATAACCAAATAACCCTCCTGAAATACAAACAAATAAAGTTAATAACTTTATATACAAAGGTAAACAAATTATATAAGGAGTCGGAAAAATTAATCAATTTAATATTCTCCCCCCAATAATTCTTATAATTAATAAACCTATTATCCCTCGCAATATAATTCATCCCTCATCATTTAATATATTTAATCTTCTACAATTTAAGTCACCAGTCATTGAATAAAAAACTAACCGAAATGAATAACAAACAGTTAATCCTGTAGAAAAAAAATATAGGAAAAATGAAAAAATATTCAAGTTACTAATTAATACAACTTCTAAAATTAAATCCTTAGAATAAAATCCAGCTAAAAATGGTATACCACATAATGCTAAATTAGACACATTAAAACAAGCTGAAGTTAATGGTATATGAATTCTTAAACCCCCTATTAAACGAATATCTTGTCTATTATTTATATTATGAATAATAGCTCCAGCACATATAAATAATAAAGCCTTAAATAATGCATGACTTAATAAATGAAAAAATCCTAATTTATAAAACCCTATAGATAAAATTCTTATTATTAAACCTAATTGTCTTAAGGTTGATAGTGCAATAATTTTTTTTAAATCAAATTCAAAATTAGCTCCTAACCCAGCTATAAATATTGTTAACCCGGATAATAATAGTAACAATTGACCTAATCATCTATTAGCTAATAAAATATTAAACCGAATTAATAAATAAACTCCTGCTGTTACCAAAGTTGAAGAATGAACCAAAGCTGAAACAGGAGTAGGAGCTGCTATTGCAGCAGGTAATCAAGAAGAAAAAGGAATCTGAGCTCTTTTAGTTATAGCTGCCAATACAACCAATGCCCCAATAATTTTTATTTCTAAATTATTTTGTATAAATTCTAAATAAAAAATAAAATTTCATCTTCCATAATTTAATATTCAAGCAATAGCTAATAATAAAGCTACATCCCCAATTCGATTTGATAAAGCTGTTAATATTCCTGCATTATAAGATTTTACATTTTGAAAATAAATAACTAAACAATAAGACACTAATCCTAAACCATCTCATCCCAATAAAATTCTAATTAAATTAGGACTAATAATTAATAATATTATAGAAAGAACAAATATTAATACTAATATAATAAACCGATTAATATTTTCATCTCTTGATATATATTCTTTTCTATAATAAATTACTAACGAAGCAATTATTAATACAAATGATATAAATAATAAACTTATTCAATCAAATAAAATTGTTATAACAATTGATAAAGAATTTAAAGAAACAACTTCTCACTCAAAAAAATATACTAAGTCATTTATAATAAAGTATAAATTTATTAAAAAAAAAGTAATTCTAAATGAAATTAAAACTACAAATCTAATAGAACAAATTGATAAATATTTCACGATCTAAAATGAATTATTCATATCACTAACACCACAAATTAGTATTTTTTTTTAAACTATTTAAATACAATCATAATAAACATGACTCTCTTTTTATAATTAATAAATTTAAAGGTAATCAATGTAACAGTAACAATAAATATTCTCGAATTTTTCCCCCTCTAAAAGAATAGACACCAGAAAAAATCTTTCCGTGCTGACTAAAAGAATATAAATATAAAGTATACGCAGCACTAAAAAATGACAACAAAGATAAAGAAATTATTCTTATTCATGATCAACTTACAATTCTATTTAATAAAGAAATTTCTCCTAACAAATTTAAAGTAGGGGGAGCGGCTATATTAGATGATCTTAATAAAAATCATCAAAGTGTCATCGCAGGTATAAAATTTAATAACCCCTTATTAATTAATAAACTTCGTCTTCCTAACCGCTCATAAGAAATATTAGCTAAACAAAATAATCCAGAAGAACATAATCCATGAGCAATTATTAATCTATAAGACCCACAAACCCCTCAGTAAGTTATTGTCAAACATCCCGCTAAAGCAATTCCTATATGAGCTACAGAAGAATAAGCAATTAAAGCCTTCAAATCTGTTTGACGTAAACAAACAAATCTAACTAATACACCACCAACTAATCTAATTCTAATTCAAATAAAATTATATTTTAACCCTAACAACTGTAAAAAAGAAATAACTCGTAATAATCCATAACCTCCTAATTTTAATATAATTCCAGCTAAAATTATCGATCCTGAAACAGGAGCTTCAACATGAGCCTTAGGAAGTCATAAATGTACTAAAAATATAGGTATTTTTACTAAAAAAGCCAAAAGTATACAAAAATATAATAAGTCATAATTAAATAAATAATTATTTATTAAATAAAAATTTATTGTTCCTATTTTATTATATAAATAAAAAATTCCTACCAATATAGGTAAAGACACAAATAAAGTATAAAATAATAAATATAAACCAGCTTGTAAACGTTCTGGCTGATAACCTCAACCTAAAATTAAAAATAAAGTTGGAATTAAACTTCTTTCAAAAAATAAATAAAATATAAATAAACTTATTCTTCTAAAAGTTAAAACTAATAAAATTAATAAAATAATAATATTAATTAAAAATAAATTTCTATAATTATTATATTTATAAGTACTTTCTCTAGCCATTAATATTAACGAACAAATCCAAAAACTCAACAAAATTAACCCATAAGATAATATATCAAAACCTAAAAAATAAGAAATTTTTATTCAATAATTTATACAACAATTTATCAAAATAAAAATAAAACTAATTAAAAATAATAAATTTTGAACCATTCAGTAAATTTTTTTTATAAAACAAATAGGTAACAAAAATACTAAAAAAATAATAACTTTTAACATTATATAATTCTAAAAGATTGAAAGTAATCATTCCCATGTGTTCGAATTATCGAAACTAAAATTGATAATCCTAAAGCCCCTTCACAAACTCTAAAAGTTAAAAATATTATACAAAAATAATTTTCATAATTTATTATATTTATATACATAAATAATATAAAAAACAATATTAATACAATATATTCCAAACTTAATAACATCGATAACAAATGCTTTCGACTAGAAACAAAAGAAAATAAAGCTAAAATAAACAAAATTCTTGGTAATCTTCAATAAATTAATATAATCATTAGTTTTAATAGTTTAATAAAAACATTGGTCTTGTAAATCAAAAATAAGATTAATTCTTTTAAAACTTCAAGAGAAAAAAAATCTTTTTTTTTCATTAATCCCCAAAATTAATATTTTATATAAACTACCTCTTGATATCCTTCAATTAATTCTTTATTTATTTATTATATTAACTTCAATTATTTTTATCAATATATTTCACCCTTTAGCTATAGGATTAACTTTATTAATTCAAACTTTATTAATTTCTTTACTAACTGGATTAATAACTAAAACTTTTTGATACTCTTACATTTTATTTTTAGTATTTTTAGGGGGAATATTAGTTCTTTTTATTTATGTAACTTCTTTAGCTTCAAACGAAATATTTAATTTATCAACTAAATTAACACTATTTTCCGTAATTTTTTTAACTTTTTCAATAATCATATGTTTTTTTATTGACAAATCAACTTTATCGTTCTTTTTAATAAACAATGAAATAGAAACAATTTATAATTTAAATTCATACCTAACAGAAAATACCTTATCATTAAATAAATTATATAACTACCCAACAAATTTTATTACAATCTTATTAATAAATTATTTATTAATTACGTTAATTGTTATTGTAAAAATTACTAAATTATTTAAAGGACCTTTACGTTTAATAAATTAATGAATAAACCTTTACGAACTTCCCACCCTTTATTTAAAATTGCAAATAATGCACTTGTAGACCTTCCTGCTCCAGTTAATATTTCAAGATGATGAAATTTTGGATCTTTATTAGGATTATGTTTAATTATCCAAATTTTAACAGGATTATTTTTAGCCATACATTACACTGCAGACGTAAGTTTAGCATTTAATAGAGTAAATCATATTTGTCGTGATGTAAATTACGGATGATTATTACGAACTCTTCACGCTAACGGAGCATCATTTTTTTTTATTTGTATTTATTTACATGTAGGACGAGGTATTTATTATGGATCTTATTTATTTACCCCAACTTGACTTGTAGGAGTAATTATTTTATTTTTAGTAATAGGAACAGCTTTTATAGGATATGTTTTACCTTGAGGACAAATATCTTTCTGAGGAGCAACAGTAATTACAAATTTATTATCTGCAGTGCCATATTTAGGAATTGATCTAGTACAATGAGTATGAGGAGGATTTGCTGTTGATAACGCAACATTAACACGATTTTTTACATTCCACTTTATTTTACCTTTTATTGTACTTGCTATAACAATAATTCACCTTTTATTTTTACACCAAACAGGATCTAACAACCCAATCGGAATTAATAGAAATATTGACAAAATCCCATTTCATCCTTACTTTTCATTTAAGGATATTGTAGGATTTCTTATTATAATCATAGCACTAATTATTTTAGTTCTTGTAAACCCTTACTTATTAGGAGATCCAGATAATTTTATCCCCGCTAATCCATTAGTAACCCCTGTTCATATTCAACCAGAATGATATTTTTTATTTGCATATGCAATTCTTCGATCAATCCCAAATAAACTAGGAGGAGTAATCGCTCTTGTCCTATCAATTGCAATTTTAATAATTTTACCTTTTTATCATTTAAGAAATTTCCGAGGTATTCAATTCTACCCAATTAATCAAATCTTATTCTGAATTATAGTAGTTACTGTAATTTTATTAACATGAATTGGAGCTCGACCAGTTGAAGATCCCTACATTATTATTGGACAAATTCTTACTGTTGTTTATTTTTTATACTATTTAATTAATCCTTTAGTAACTAAATGATGAGATAACTTATTAAATTAGTTAATGAGCTTGAATAAGCATATGTTTTGAAAACATAAGATAGAACACAAATTTTCTATTAACTTTACTAAAAAAAATTAATAACATAAAAGAATATAATAAAATCTTTAATCCAATAAAAAATAATAAATAATTTAACGAAAAAGATAAAAAACATTTTCAAGCTAAATATATTAATTTATCATAACGAAATCGAGGTAAAGTCCCACGAACTCAAATAAACACAAATGAAATAAATATTAATTTAAAATAAAATAAAAAATTTAAAACATCACACCCTAAAAAAATAACACAAAATAATATTCTCATAAATAAAATTCTTGCATATTCTGCTAAAAAAATTAAAGCAAAACCTCCTCTTCTATACTCTACATTAAATCCAGAAACTAATTCTGACTCTCCTTCAGCAAAATCAAAAGGAGTACGATTAGTTTCTGCTAAAGAAATTGTTAATCAAATTAATGCTATAGGAAATAAAATTACAAAAAATCATACATATGATTGATAATAATAAAACCCTAATATATTATAACTTCCGATTAAAAATACAAATCTTAATAAAATTAAAGCTATACTAACTTCATAAGAAATAGTTTGAGCTACAGCTCGTAATCCTCCTAACAATGCATAATTAGAATTAGAAGATCAACCAGCAATTATAACAGTATAAACTCCTAATCTAGTACAACATAAAAAAAATAATAGCCCTAAATTAAAAGAATATAACTTAATAAAAAATGGTATTCTTATCCAAACTAATAAAGACAAAAATAAAGAAAAAATTGGAGAAATATAATATCTTAAATAATTTGATAATAACGGATAAGTTTGTTCCTTAGTAAATAATTTAATTGCATCACAAAACGGTTGAGGAATCCCTATAATTCCTACTTTATTCGGTCCTTTCCGAATTTGAATATAACTTAATACTTTACGTTCTAATAGTGTTAAAAATGCCACACTTACTAAAACACAAATAATTAATAATAAACTTCTAACTAAAGATAATAATAAATCAATATAAAACAAGTACTATTTGTAAAATTTTACATACATAAATTCTAAATTTATTGCACTAATCTGCCAAAATAGTATATTAATAAAATTCATTTTATAAAATATAATTATTTTTATATTTGGTCCTTTCGTACTAAAATATAATAATTTATTAAAGATAGAAACCAACCTGGCTTACGCCGGTTTGAACTCAGATCATGTAAGAATTTAAAAGTCGAACAGACTTAAAATTTGAACGGCTACACCCAAAATTATATCTTAATCCAACATCGAGGTCGCAATCTTTTTTATCGATATGAACTCTCCAAAAAAATTACGCTGTTATCCCTAAAGTAACTTAATTTTTTAATCACTAGTAATGGATCAATTATTCATAAATTAATGTTTATAAAAATTAAAAGTTTATTAAATTTTAATATCACCCCAATAAAATATTACAATTTATTTTAATAAAACTTATCTAAAAAATTAAAATAAAACTAATATAAAGATTTATAGGGTCTTCTCGTCTTTTAAAAAAATTTTAGCTTTTTAACTAAAAAATAAAATTCTATTTTAAATTTAAATGAAACAGTTAATATCTCGTCCAACCATTCATTCCAGCCTTCAATTAAAAGACTAATGATTATGCTACCTTTGCACAGTTAAAATACTGCGGCCATTTAAAAATTCAGTGGGCAGGTTAGACTTTAAATTTATTTCAAAAAGACATGTTTTTGTTAAACAGGCGAACATTATTTTTGCCGAATTCTTTACCTAAACTTATCATTTAAATTTATTTAACAATTTAATATACTAATTTTATCATTTTTTCTTAATTTTCAAAATTAAAATTAATATTTTAATAAAAATTTAAAATATAATAAATAATTTATTTCATAAAATAAATTATAACAAATTTATTAATAATTGCTAATTCTAAGCATATATTTTTTATCAAAACTTATTATTTTTAAAAATTTATTCCACAGCTTATCCCATAAAATATTAAATTTATAAATTATTAAATTAATTTAATTAAATTAATAAATTTATAAATTCTGAATTAAATTCATTTCTTAAAAAACTAGATACCTTTAAAAACGAATAACATTTCATTTCTAATATAATATTAAAAATAATTTTATCACATTAACTTTTATATTATATTAACTCTTTTAAAATCGAGATAAATATTTTTAAATATTTTTTATTTAATAAACGCTGATACACAAGGTACAATAAATTAAATTTTCTTTTAACATAATAATTTTTCAATTATTTCAATTTTCTTTCACAATACTAATAAACTATAATTAATATTATTTTTTCTTTAAAAAATACTAAAACATTTTTTTTTATAATTATTTTTAATAATTTAAATTTTAAACAAAAAATATAAATAAATATAATTTAATCAATTTATATTGATTTGCACAAAAACCTTTTCAATGTAAATGAAATGCTTTACTAAATAAGCTTTAAATTGTCATTCTAGATACACTTTCCAGTACATCTACTATGTTACGACTTATCTTATCTTAATAATAAGAGCGACGGGCGATGTGTACATATTTTAGAGCTAAAATCAAATTATTAATCTTTATAATTTTACTATCAAATCCACTTTCAATAAATTTTTCATACTTATCTCCATTTAAGTATACTTATTGTAACCCATTATTACTTAAATATAAGCTACACCTTGATCTGATATATATTTTTATTAAAATTATTGAATATTATTATTCTTATAAAATATTCTGATAACGACGGTATATAAACTGAAAAACAAATTTAAGTCAGGTCCATCGTGGATTATCGATTACAAAACAGGTTCCTCTGAATAGACTAAAATACCGCCAAATTTTTTAAGTTTCAAGCACATATCTAATACTACTTTAGTATAATAAAATACATTTTAAATAATAGGGTATCTAATCCTAGTTTTTTACTAAAATTTTCAAGCTTCAATTAATTTATTAAAAAATATTTTAAATTTAAAATTTCACCTAATAAATTTAATTTTATTTTTAAATTAAACAATTTAACTCTTACTAATAAAATTCATTCGTATTATTGGTGTAACCGCGACTGCTGGCACCAATTTTGCCAATACTTTTTAATATCACTATTTCTAAATTTCTTTAATTAATAATACTAATTACTGCGAATATATTTTTAATTTATTAATTATTAAAATTAATAAAAACTCACACAAAAATTTACATATAAATCGAATTAAAAACGAATTTTTAAGCCAAAATAAAACTTTATAAATTAATTATAAAATTTAACAATTTTTAAAATTTTATTAATTTTTAATTTTATAATTAATTAAAGTAAAAAAAATAAAATAAAAAAAAAATTAACTAATATATTTATTTAATCACTAAAATCCAAAAATTATTTTAAAAAATTACCCCTTATTTTTTTTAAAATAATTTCAAATTTATTAGTAAATAAATTTATAATTTTAAAATAGTTAAATTCTTATATAATTTTTAATTTTTTTTTAAAAATTTTAAAATCTATAAATTTAAATAAAAAATTTAATAAATTATAATTAAAATTATTTTTTTAATTTAATAACAAAAAATTGCACAATTTAATATTAATTTATTACACATTTTAATAATTAAATATAATTAAACAACAAAATAATAAACAGAATCCACAATAATATAATACAAAATCAATACTAAATAAATATTATTAATATTTTTCCATATATAAATATATAATTAACACAATTTTTTTTTTTTTTTTTTTTAAAATATTTAAATAAAATTTTTTAATTTAATTTTAAAAGAATATTTATAAATAAAAAAAAAATTTTTTTAGCGTCCTAAAAATTGTTAAAAATAAAAAATTTATAGATAAATAATCATTTTTTTTTTTTTTTTTTCAAATTTTACAAAATTTTGTAAAATTTTGCAAAATTTTTAAAATTTTTAAAATTTTAAAAATAAGTTAAAAAGAAATAATATCTTATATTTTTTTCAATATATCGAAGACTATACAAGGTTAGATTAATAGATATATATATATATATAAATATTTAATTAATATATATATGATATATATATTTATAAAAAAAATTTCACAATTTAAAAATAGGGGTATTTATAGTTAACACAATCTATATATATAATTTTAATCTAACATTCTTTCTATATAAGGATTTTTATAAAAATTTATAAATAATATATACATATTTATATATTTCTATTAAATAAATATTATATATTAATATATATATATATATATGCAATTTTTTATTACTTTATCTATTTAATATAATTCAAAGATAAATTACTAAATTTAATTACTTAATTAAAAAGAATTTATACAGTTTATATTTTTTTTATTAAAAAAAAATATATTAATGATAAAAAAAAAAAAAAAAAATTGTGAACCCCCTGTTTTCATGTAAATTTTTCAAAGAAACTCATCAAT